TGTGGTAAACAAGTAGTTAGTTTATCGGAATCAAAGTAAAAATCCGAAGAATGGAGTTTTCTTTAGTGACATAAGATATAATTGTAGAAAGAATCAAAAGTTGCGAAAAATGCTTTTTTTTCTCGAGATCTTTTTTTTACCCATATTCCTGATTAGTAATCATCACATCTCTATCAACAAGATAAAAGAGCGAATTTTTCCTTTCGCAAAATTAGGCAAGGCAAATAAAACGAATTTCATATTCCCTTCTTACGTATGTATATAATATAATATAATTCAAATATAGATATAGAGTCTTGCATCTTTCTATATCTCCTGAGAATCCCCATTTTTTCTAATAATCCCTGTTGGATTGGATCCTAACGAATCTTTCGGAAATTTGTAAGAAACTCTTTCTTTTAAATTAGAATAGAAGACAAATTAGAAGACAAGAAGAATAATAAAAGAAGAAGAATAATAAATGGATTATCATACATATATTTCATGTAGAAAAATGAAATGAATAAGTCCATTTATTTAGTTCTACATTCCTTGCACTTATTATATACTCAATTATTATATATACTCACTTATAGTCTAATTATATACGAATTACGAATTCTAATTAATTATTAATTATATACTTACTAATTAGAATTATTATAAGATATCTTTATAACAATATAAATATAGAAATATAAGAATAACAAAATTGAGGTACCCATTCTATGATAAATCTCGACTTACCCTCTGTTTTGGTGCCTTTAGTAGGCCTAGTAGTTCCGGCAATAGCAATGGCTTCTTTATCTCTTCCTATTCAAAAAAACAAGATTTTTTAGATCCAACGGGACCATCCATTTTTTTTTTCAAGACTTAGACTTGAATCATAACACAGATATCTATTTAGTGGAATAGGGTATAAGGGTTGGTTTCCTCCGAACATAAATGAAAGAGCTTTTATTTTATGCATGCGGAAACATGATATATGGGTAAATGAATTATAGCTATTTTCAAATAGATCAAGATCGGCGGATGTCTGAAATGGAAAGTCAATGTCTCTAAATGTGTGTAGATATCTATAGGGGATCATATGAAGGGGATGTTATTATTTTAGATCTAACCAATTCGATGAATTACTCCTAAAGGTTCACACCAGAATAGTGCTAGTTGATGAGAGTTACTTCGGAAACACAAAGAGTAAAGTCAAATTCATTTGGGTTATTCTCTCAATTCCAATAAAATGCAACTGGATCTAGTATGAGTTGGCGATCAGAACAGATATGGATAGAACTTATAACTGGGTCTCGAAAAACAAGTAATTTTTGCTGGGCCTTTATCCTTTTTTTAGGTTCATTAGGGTTCTTATTGGTTGGAACTTCGAGTTATCTTGGTAGGAATTTGATATCTTTATTTCCGTCTCAGCAAATAATTTTTTTTCCACAAGGTATCGTGATGTCTTTCTATGGGATCGCAGGTCTCTTTATTAGCTCCTATTTGTGGTGCACAATTGCGTGGAATGTAGGTAGTGGTTATGATCGATTCGATAGAAAAGAAGGAATAGTGTGTATTTTTCGTTGGGGATTTCCTGGAAAAAATCGTCGCATCTTCCTTCGATTCCTTATGAAAGATATTCAGTCCATCAGAATAGAAGTTAAAGAGGGTATTTATGCCCGTCGTGTCCTTTATATGGAAATCAGAGGCCAGGGGGCTATTCCCTTGACTCGTACTGATGAGAATTTGACTCCACGAGAAATTGAACAAAAAGCTGCCGAATTGGCCTATTTCTTGCGTGTACCAATTGAAGTATTTTGAAATGAACTGAAGAATAAATGCTTTCTCATCAGGAGGGAAAATCCGCTTTTTCTATAGCATAACTTAACTGAAGTTTCTTCAGAACGCTCATTCGAGCCAAAGTCGACGTATATGGAACAGCCATAAAACGAAACTGTTTTTGTCCGCAAAAACGGTCTTTTATGTGGATTATGGAAATCCACTCAACTCAATTCAGTAACAAAACAAGTAACAAATAGAAATAATGGATTCATCTCATATATCAAAACATTTCGGAATAAAGAAAAAAAATTATCTTTTTATTTTAGGTCCAATATTTTGAATTGATACATTAGATACAGATAGATCATATCTTGTAAATTATCTCTCTTTTATTTTGTCAATCGACGTTTCTTTTTATCCTTTCTTTTGGGTTCCTTAATGACCAAACGATTGGATTTCTTATAAAAATAACTATCCAATTTCTCTCTTGTTTTGCCACTCCTTTTTGATCACAGTATTCTTCAGAAATTGATCTCAATTATTCCGGAACTATGAGTAGCCAGCGACATTTTTTCGAAATATTGAATATTTTAATAGAAACGGAGTTCTTTCGTCTCGAAATACGAATAATATTCATTACTTGAAACGGTTCTTTCGGGCATTCATCGAAAGGAGGCAATTGCTTCAAATTTGACCAATTGAGATATCTGGAAACAAAACAACATTTTTGATTATTTCTTCATTTGAA